TTTTTTTCAAATCAATCTGTTTTTATGTTATTTCGTACTGTAAATTCTTTTTTTTGTGGGATCATTTTCCCACGAGAGGGAATGAGAAGAATTATAGAATGGATTGCTAGCTATGCCTAGATCGCGGATAAATGGAAATTTTATTGATAAGACCTTTTCAATTGTAGCCAATATCTTATTGCAAATAATTCCGACAACTTCAGGAGAAAAGGAGGCATTTACCTATTATAGAGATGGTGTGATTTGATTCTTTTTTTTTATTTCATTTTTTTCGGTCTTACGAGAAAGACACGTGATTCGTGAAAATTTTTGAAAAAATCTACGCTTGTTGAAGGTGAAGTTTGGAAATAGAACAATTCCTTCTGTCGTGTATCCTCGATTAATGCAACCTCAGATGCTATGGTTCAATTTTAGATTCTAGTATTAAGCGAAAGGTTACACCTAGAGGTTCTGTATTATGGGGCAATCCTACTCCACTAGTACCAATAGACAGCATAAGGCAAGAAGCACTACACCTAGGAATCAACAACACGAAACCCTTGTTAGAAATTACCCCTTTCCTTATTGGGCTCGGGACTAAAAGAATGGTTGGGACAACAAACATCCATCTCGTTCGTACTTTGGATACCAATATAACCATCGAAGGCTGTTGAAGTGACTAATTCCTGGAAATTAGGAGGCGTTGAAAACAAAGAAATTGTTTGAGTTCTCATTTCTATCTAGTCCCAACACGCTTGATGTTAAGAAAAGATCTCTTGCAGGAAGGTTGGCTAGAGATTTCTTGTAAAAACACTAGCCCTGCTCAGTCCATAATGAGAATATTTTCATCTTTTTTGATTTCATGTATTATTCTCCTTATGCACATAAAGGAGGAGCCGTATGAGATGAAAATCTCACGTACGGTTCTGGAACGGGGATTCTTTTAATTGAATGGCGACCGTAACGGATGTCAGCCCAATCCGAAGGAAATTATGCGGAAGCTTTACAGAATTATTATGAAGCTATGCGACTAGAAATTGATCCCTATGATCGAAGTTATATACTCTATAATATAGGTCTTATCCATACAAGTAATGGAGAACATACGAAAGCTTTGGAATATTATTTTCGGGCACTAGAACGAAATCCATTCTTACCACAAGCTTTTAATAATATGGCCGTGATCTGCCATTACGTGCGACTATCTTCACTATAGAAGTTAAAAAAAGAAAAACAAAAAAGGCTTTCTACATATGCATCGTTTAAAACAACGATTTTTATCAGCTGTAGCAAAGAAAGAAACTTCATAGAAGTTTAAATATGAAGAAATAGCTATGCCTAGCTACTTTTTTCTATGGATAAAAAAAGGATCTAATTGGTAGAGGAAGCACCGTAAAGATCAATTTGCGAGGTTTGGGGCCGATACAATAATAACTGCGTATTTATGTCATGATGGTAGATATACTTATCTCATGATGTGAGAGAAAAATTAGGAATCCACTTATGTAATAGAGTTGATCCACTAAAGTATTGAGCAGCGGTGTAGGATCAGATCCCAAAGATAGTAAGTCTTTTCTTTCTTAGGAAGGAAAGTCTTTTTCAAAGATTCTATATGAATTACTATACGAAACCGAGATAGTTACCTTTCAGAAAATTCTAACGATAAAGGTGAATTTTTTCTTCTGAAGGTGGGAAAAAAGATAAAACGAAATAAAACGGATTATTAATCCAAATTGAATCCAAATTTCAGTTTAAAACTCATGTAATGAACCTCTTTGGTTAACCCGAAAAATGGGATAGATCCATGAAAAATCCCATTCGTTAGATATGGTAACGGGACACCAAAAGAATTAATGAGCCGTATGAGGTAGGAAACTCTCAAGTACGGTTCTAAGGGAAGGAATTAATCCACCTATTCCGACCGAGGAGAACAGGCCATTCGCCAGGGAGATTCTGAAATTGCGGAGGCTTGGTTTGATCAAGCCGCTGAATATTGGAAACAGGCTATAGCGCTTACTCCTGGTAATTATATTGAAGCACATAATTGGTTGAAAATCACGAGGCGTTTCGAATAAAAGAAGGCGCCCCTTTTTATTTAGTTTTTTTTTATTTAGTTTATTAATTCTATCTATTCTATTATTATTTAGTTTAGAATATTATATATATCTATATTTATCTATTTGTTATAATTAATTGTTTGTTGGCCTCATCAGTCAAATAAAAAAATAGATCATTCCTTTGCTTTGTGGAAAGAGCCAATCAAAGAATTTCATTATATCCCTTCTAAGCATTCTATTTCATCTGATATTTCATAAGGATAAAATAAGGGATAGAGTACAAAATAGACTTCTTTCTTTTATTTTTATAAAAATTGTCTTAAAACTAATTCAATTAAAACTAATACTAATAACTAATTAAATAACTAATTAAAACTAATATAAAGAAACCTAAATTAAATATCTAAATTAACAAATTCTTAATTATTCTAATTTTTAAAAATATATATATATACCGTCATGTT